TGTTCGCTCAAGAAAGACTCCAAAAGATATTGATCGTAAATAAGAAGACTGTTTACGAAGAAACAGGAATAGATATTCGCATTCATATACATAAGAATTATGTAGGAACCAAAAGAATCTTTTCTTTCTTTTTGAAAAGACGTAAATGGATTTCTTTGAAGTAAGGAGACTATTCAAATTATGATATTCGTGGAAAAACAATCGCAAGAAATGCAAAGAAGAAACATCTTTGATCCAGCATTGAAGGATTTGAACCAAGATTTCCAGATGGATGGGATGGGGTATTAGTAGATCTGACACATAATTTAAATGTGACAATTTATCCTCTAAAAAGGGAAATATTGAATGAATAGATCGTAAATTCTGAGATTTTGGTATTCTTTTTTCTTCAAGGGAAGATACTAATCGCGACGAGAATGGAATTTCCAGAATGACTCCAAAACCTTCTGATACCATTTGAGAAGAAAAATGAGAATAAAAAGAATTCTTGTGCCCCCAAAATACATTTTGGTTAGAATCATTCACCGAAGAAATCAAAGATTTCTGTTGATACATTCGAGTAATTAAGCGTTTCACAAGTACTAAACTAGATTTATTGTCATAACCGAGAATTTCCACAGGTTCGTAAAAAATCAAACTATTGAAGCTATGATAATGAGCAAGTGAGTAAATATACTCCTGAAGGAGTAGCGGATATAGGAAGTTTTGTTGCCGAAATCTATCTTTTTTCAATCTAAATATCCTTGTAATTCTGTCATTGAAACACATTTATACTATAACCAAAAAAGGGAGGCACTTCTTGTTTTATGAAATGATACATAGTGCAATATGGTCAGAACGGCGTATGCGTATGTTGTATGTAGTATATTTTTTATCTTATACTAAAATACTCTTTCTAATAAAATAGTATAACTTCTAACTCTAATAAACTATAATAATAATAGAATAAGAATCTTCTTATTCTATTATTCTAAGAAATAATTCTAAGAATATAGTCTAGTATTAATATAGACTATACACTGTCTATACTTTTACTTTAAATAATAAATAATATAGACTTTTATACTGTACTGTGATGTAAAAAAAATAAATAGAATCTAAGAAGTAAAAGATTCTATAAAAGTAAGAACAAATAAAGAATATATACCCCGGAGACAGAGAGCCCAATCTACAGATCTTTTTTCTTTCCCTTTCTATCCAATTTTGTTTTCTTTTCTTTGTTCTTTTCTTTTCCTTGTTAATATAACAAGAATAACAATAAAAGAAAATAGAAAAGAACAATAAGAAAAAGAAGGAAAAGGGGTAAAAATCTTTTATTTTCGCAACCCAATCACTCTTTTGACTTTGGAAAAGATCCCTTTTTTATCACTATACTATTTCTTCTACACATCCGTCTCCAATCCATAATAAAGAATAATTAGGATTAATAAAAAAAAAGAATCAATGGTCCACTCACAATTCACAAGAGAACCTTTTACCACATCAGGCACTAATCTATTTTTAACGTATAATTAGTAATTCAATCGGGTAATCATTCAAATTAAGAAAGGAAGCTCGTTGCTTTTTTGTCTTACTCGAATTGGAACCATAAGGCTCTATCCATTTATTCACTAGACCCGAAATACTTTACTGAACTTAAAAATTGTTCTAAAAAGAAAGATTCTCGTTCTATTTCTATTATGAGTACTAGAAATCTTCTTTGATTAAATTATTCTTTTTGATATTTTTCTATTCTTTTTACGACATGCTCTTTTTTCCATTCATTACCTTTCAGGATCAGTCGCGGTCTTATAAACTCTACCAATAGTCTAGACGAATTCCTTCATCCAAATGTGTAAAAGATCATAGTCGCAATTAAAAGCCGAGTACTCTACCGTTGAGTTAGCAACCCGGATTAATATGAAGTGTAGATAAGATCGAAATAAAAAAAAAAAAAAGAAATCCAGCAAATCCATCCATTTTACTAAAGCGAAGGAAGGAGCCAATAGGGAATGGGGATAAAAAGATCTATTTATATACTTTATATACGATCAAATTATATTTGTTTGAGACGCCATTGTCAATATGAATGGACTTTTTAGAAAGAAAGAAATCTCAAGAAATTCTATATAAATTTGTGTTGGATTAGCACAACATAAAGAAGAAATAAGAACTTTGAGCGGAAAAAAATAAGGAATAAGGAAAAGGTAGAGATAGAAAAGATAGCGGCTTTCTTTAATCAAAAAAAGAAAGGTACAATACAAATACAAGAAGAAAGATTACCCCCCTTGTTGGGGGGTTCCACAATAAGAAGCAAGAAAGAAAAGAAGAATAATAAAAAGAAGAAGAAAATAAGTATGAATAGAACAAGAAAAGAAGAAACTTTGAATAAAGAATTACACTAAAGATAGGTACTAGTTACCCTATCCTTTTTTTATTCATGATTCTTGTTTTTCCTTTCTTTCTTTTTTATCAAAAGAAACTCGAAATTCTTTAAAGAATTCTGCCTTCCTTAAAATATCATAAACAGTTCCTGTGGGTTGAGCACCTTTTTCAAGGAAATATAAAATAGCAGGAACATTTGAATAAGTTTGATTCTTTATCGGATCATAAAAACCCACCTTTCGAAGATCTCTTCCTTCTCTTCGGGATCGAACATCAATTGCAACGATTCGATAGATGGCTCATTGGGATAGATGTAGATAAAAGATGCCCCCCTAGAAACGTATAGGAGGTTTTCTCCTCATACGGCTCAAGAAAAAATGATTCTAATTTCTATAATTTCTATTTCTATCTATATAGATAGAAATAGAAAGAGAAATGGATCCATAAAGAATTAGACTGTAATTTGAGCCTTTTTTTCCTTCTTTACAGAAAAAAGAAATTTCATTTGTACTCCTAACTCAAGTTGGGTAGTTTTGAAAGAGTTCGAAAGTAAATCTTTAGAATTTCTTGAGCTGTCTCTAACCTCTTTTTTTGTCTCCTTTCAGATCTATTTTTTTTACTCATTCTGATCCAATTGTTGAGACAAGTGAAAATAGTGTTTCCTTGTTCCGGAATTTGTTGTCTTTGCTTTGCGCTTTGTCAAATCATTGGGTTTAGACATTACTTCGGTGATCCTTACTCCTTTTCAAAAAGGCAGCAACATACCCTTTGTTTTTTGTTCTTTCTATGGAAAAGGAAAAAATCATACGAAAGATTGATTCCTTTGTGATACACTCTTGATCGAAACAGTTTGAAGATTTCGACAAATCTTATTTTTTCATTTAAAACTTGTTCAAATTTGAACCTCTCCATTTATCTATATTTAGATATTGATGATATATTTACAAAGTTGGTCTAACTTATTGATTGTCACTAACCCTAGATTATTCCCCCGATAAATGAATCAATCATTTTTACTCGAGCTCCATCATATGCTATACCTTTATATACCATTAGTATCTTTATTTAGCAACCCAAGACAAATTCAATTAGGTTCCTAGCAGAACAAACTATGTCGAGACAAGAGCATCTTCATTCGTATAGAAAATGGTGGATGTCAGAATCCACAGCCAATCATGTCCTTCAAGTCGCACGTTGCTTTCTACCACATCGTTTCAAACGAAGTTTTACCATAACATCCCTCTAAATTTTATTTTAATTTGGAACCGTATGCAATTGATTCAATATGGAATCATGAATAGTCATTGGTTGAACCGATACATAATAATCTACACTTATCTATCTATGGATAGATAAGTGTTTATCCGGAAAGGATTTCACTGAAATTTACCCCATATTTTCTCATATGAATAATATCACATGAAAAAAACAAATCAGTTTTAAACAAACTTATTTACATCTTCAACAGATCTTTCGGGATTGTCCATCATAAAAGATCCCTCTTTTTCTTTTCAAAAAAGAAAAAAAAGAAATTAGAAACCTCAAAAAAAGACTTTGACTTTACTTTCATTCAAATGAAAAAGAAATCCCCATGAATGGATAAAAGTTTTTATCCACTTTCACTAAATACTATACTAACTAAATAATATACTAAACTAAATATTTCATTGAAATATTCATAAATATTCAATTATAGAATAATAAGATAATCTGAAATAATAAGATTATATTAAAGAATATGAAAAAGAAAAATATACAATATATATTCTTATGTAATAATTATGTATTTCTGTATTAGAAATTAAAATCTATTTAGAATCTCTAATATTCAAAATTTCTAATATGAAATATATTAAATAAAATAATTTTAATGAAATTCTAAATTCATATATTCTTATATTCTAATATGAAATATGAATTATGAATATTTTATCATTTATTATTTATGAAATATGATTTAATGATTCTAATATTATGATTGACTTATTATTTACAATCTCCGATTGAATCTGATTTTCATTTAATTTAAAACAGAGAGATAGTTTGAGAATAAAGTTTCTTTGTTTTCATTATTATGGAGTGGAAAAGTCTCGTGTAAGGTAAGATCAAAGAGAAGATCAGAATCCGAGGATTCTGATCTTTTCGCATCCATCTCCATCATATAAAACAAATAATCGTTAACGAAAGTAATCACGAATATTTCAGAATAAAATACTTTAGTAAAAAAGTAAAAAAAAAAAAAGATATGATTCTTAGAATCATTCTTAGAATTAAGATTGGATAACATTGTATCCAACATTAAACAGAAGATTGTTTAATGAAATCTCAATAGAGAAGAATCTTTCGTTTCTGATGCAAAAGATCTGGGACGGAAGGATTCGAACCTCCGAGTAACGGGACCAAAACCCGTTGCCTTACCGCTTGGCCACGCCCCATTTTGATTTGGTCTAAGAAAAACTAAGCTAAATATTGGTTATTCGTCAATAACCAACCAAAATAAATATAGGACATTTTGTCGCTAGGATTCAACACAATAGATATAGAATCAAAAAGATTAATTGATCATTACTTAGAATTCAATTAAGATATTGTATGAAAATAGAATTCCTTGTATTCTTATTTGATTGTAGAATGTAAGGAAGGATTCTTGATTGGGGAGAAGTCAAAGAAAAAGAAGAATTTCTTTCTTTTATCTGCCTTTTTATTTTAAATTTTCCCTCAGAAAAACAATTCAATCCAATCTGATAATTTATTATCATTTCAATTTAATTTGAATCTTTAAGAACAAGAAAAGAATATTTGTTATGTTTAATATCTTTAGTTTAATCTGTATCTGTCTTAATTCTACCCTTTATTCGAGTAGTTTTTTCTTCGCCAAATTGCCCGAGGCTTATGCCTTTTTCAATCCAATCGTAGACGTTATGCCGGTTATCCCTTTATTCTTTTTTCTCTTAGCCTTTGTTTGGCAAGCTGCTGTAAGTTTTCGATAAAAATGGAATCTCTATTCAATTCATAATTTCTTCGATAAAAAAAAGATGAGATCTTGATTATGAAAATCAATAAGATCAGAAATAAGATTCAGATAAGTCTGGACATTAGAAACCCTCGATTCAAAAAGCGAAATTCTGGTATTTTCTATTTTCTATTGAAATTGAATTTTAATAAGGGAAGGGGGCGATGATCTTTATCTTTAATCAGCTTATTTCTTCTTTTGTTCTGACCTTTCCTTTATAAGATCCCATACAATACCTATGTATAGATATGGATATGGCAAGAAATCTTTGGTAACGAAAAAATACGAATCTTATTACATTAGAAATCAATTCGTGAAAAGAAATTTCAAAAAAAAACTTCCTTTTTTTTTTCATCTTTAAAGCGTCATATCAAAATAGTGTATAGTGTGTGTCGTAAAATAGGTGATCTATTTCCTTCAAAAAAAATGATCTTATCTTGGAGATTTGTAATGCTTACTCTTAAACTATTCGTTTACACAGTAGTAATATTCTTTGTTTCTCTCTTCATCTTCGGATTCTTATCTAATGATCCGGGGCGTAATCCTGGGCGTGAAGAATAAAAAAAGAGATGAGATTCGTTTTTACTTTTTCCTTGATTTTTTCATAGGTAAATGTATAAATAAATGGAATAAATGCTAGATAAAGATAAAAGATTCATAAAAGAAAATAATCGAAATTTATTCCAATTCTAAAATCTCAAGTGATCGGGGGGGTCGGAGAGAGAGGGATTCGAACCCTCGGTACGAATAATTCGTACAACGGATTAGCAATCCGACGCTTTAGTCCACTCAGCCATCTCTCCCCATTCCAAATTGGAAATTTATCATGTGATTTAACACGTGAAGTCAAGATTGAGAACAATCTTTATTTTCCTTCAATGATTCGAAAAAGATTTCTCCAATAGAAAAGAAAGAATACCTTACTTATTTTATTTTGTACAAAAGGTTCATTTCCCCGGCCTGGTTAAGTATAAGTACTGGCCGGGCCAGTACTTCTTTTGTTCCAACGAATAAAAATTGTTATTGAAACAAGAAGAATAATTTTCATTTCCATTCCTAATTATTAGAAATTCTTTAATAAATTATCTATATCTAGATTAATATAGAATATTCTATATATTCTAGAATTCTATATTAATATGATTAATATGATATATTCTATATTGAAATATTCAATATTAGATATCTTTTGAAAAGAAATATATCTTATAAAAGAAATAATATCAAATAGAAAACACATATTTCGAAATTGAGACTATAAATCATTTACTTGTTCAAAGCAAAGGACAAGCTTGAAAGTTTGAGGCCCGATTTACCCGAATTCAGAAGTTCAAGTGAAGGGAGGTTTCAAAAAAAAAAAAAAAGACTTATAACTTTAGTACACTATTTAAATTTGACTAAACTTTTTGCTATTCACCTATTCTTTTTCAAGTTTTCAATCCCGCGCCGCGGCGGAACAAAATACGTGTTAATGCTGGAATTCTCATGATTCTGATGCTATTTTGACTGCGTCTGATTACATTTGTTGGACAAATGGTGCATTCATATCCAATAATGAATATGTAGCGGGTATAGTTTAGTGGTAAAAGTGTGATTCGTTCTATTAACAACTTAAATAGTTAAGGGGTCTTTCCATTTTTTTCATATTTCATATTCCGATCAAAAACTTTATTTCTTAAAAAGATTTAATCCTTTACCCCTCAATAGGACATTTGAGGAACGAATATACATTCTCACGATTTCTATCCAAAAGGCAATCAGAATTTTAAGAAAAAGAATTGGATTATGGAGTCGAGAAGCATAATTTTTTTGATTGGTTCAATTCTTCCAATTGAATGAGTATGAATAAAAGATCTATGGATGATAGTACAAAACTTTCAATCGTAACTAAATCTTCAATCTTTGCACTGAAAAAGGGTGAGATTGAAGCCAAATAGCTAGAAAATGATGGTTTTGGTTTACTAGAACCCTCGGCTTCTTGTTTCAGCTCGGTAGAAACAAAATTATTTTCCTTAGGATCCCACGAGTAGAAAAGAAATAGGGAACGAAGTAACTAGACTAGAGACTAGAAAGATTTGATAGAATCCCCCTCTTCTAGAGGGATCATCTAAAAAGCAAGTAGC